TTTCGTGAAATTAGGCAAATAAAAAAATATCTTCTTCTCGTCATATATAATTAAAATATAGAAAATATAGAATAGAATTTTTTATCTTTCTATTACGATAATCCTATTTTGACTAAGAATCCCTGCTGGATGGGATTCTAACAAACCCTTCAATCAATCATCAATATCAATTATCAATCAATTCAATATATATAATATAGAATCTAATTCATTTTTAAGAGAGTTTTTGCTTAGTAAATGAAATTCGAAGACAAGAGCAAAAAAATGAAGAAAAAAAGATATCATCCATATCCTTTCAAATCTTTCATGTAGAAAGATGCAAAACTACATTCTATAACTCACTTAGCTAGATACTTATATCTTTATTTATTTAGAATGATCATTATCAATATCAAATTATAATAAGATATACTTTATATATAATAAGATAAGATATCTTTACTTTATATTATAAAATAGAAAATAAAATCTAAATAATAATAACAGGTACAAATAGTAAATCGAGGTACCCATTCTATGACAAATCTTACCTTTCCCTCTGTTTTGGTCCCTTTAGTAGGCCTAGTATTTCCGGCAATCGCAATAGCTTCTTTATTTCTTCATATTCAAAAAAACAAAATTGTTTAGAGGCGAGGGCACAAAATATCATCTATTTTTTTTTTAACTGACGCTTGTATCATAACACAGGTATCCATTTAGCAAAATTTGGTATATTTGGTATAAGTGGCTTCCGCCGAAAATCTCCCAAAAATGCTATATTCTAGCTATTTTCAAATAGACCCAACTCGGCGGATGGCTGAACTGTAAAGTTGGTCTATCTATATACATGTGGCTATCTTTAGTGAGATCATACGAAGGGTATGTTATTAGTTTAGATCTAACCAATTTAATGAATTACTCCTAAAGGTTCACATCAAACTAGTGCTAGTTGATGCGAGTTACTTCGGAAACAAACGGACTAAAGTCAAATTCATTTGGGGTATTCTCTCAATTCCAAAAAAAGCAACTGGATCAAGTATGAGTTGTCGATCAGAACATATATGGATAGAACCTATAACGGGGGCCCGAAAAACAAGTAATTTCTGCTGGGCTGTTATCCTTTTTTTAGGTTCATTAGGATTCTTGTTGGTTGGAACCTCGAGTTATCTTGGTAGAAATTTGATATCTTTATTTCCGTCTCAGGAAATAGTTTTTTTTCCGCAAGGAATTGTGATGTCTTTCTATGGGATCGCGGGTCTTTTTATTAGCTCTTATTTGTGGTGCACAATTTCGTGGAATGTAGGTAGTGGTTATGATCGATTTGATAGAAAAGATGGAATAGTGTGTATCTTTCGTTGGGGATTTCCTGGAAAAAATCGTCGGGTCTTCCTCCGATTTCTTATAAAAGATATTCAGTCCGTCAGAATAGAAGTGAAAGAGGGTATTTTTGCTCGTCGTGTCCTTTATATGGATATCAGAGGCCAGGGAGCCATTCCATTGACTCGTACTGATGAGAATTTTACTCCACGGGAAATGGAACAAAAAGCTGCTGAATTGGCCTATTTCTTGCGTGTACCAATTGAAGTTTTTTAATAAATGAAGCCGAGAAATGAATGCTTTCTCAGCAGGAGAGCAAAAAAAGCAAGAATCCCCTTTTTCTATAACATAACTTATAACTTAATTGAGGTTTCTTCAAAATATTCATTCGAGTCAAAGCAGACATATATGGAATAATAATAAAATTTTTCCGGGCATTTATCGAAAGGAGATATGTGCTTCGAATTCGACCAATTGAAATATAGGTAAACAATTTTTTTTTATTTATTCGAATTTTTCGTCTATTTCGGTATTTTTTTTCTAGATTCAAGGCCTAACCACGAAATCACAAATAAAAAAGAGTGAATAGATTCATAGGTTCGATAACTTGTAATAGAAGAGATGCATGAGAGAAATATTAGATTACATAGAGTCGACGAATGAGATGGGTTCATTAACAATTCACAGACGAAAAAATGGAAAAAAAGAAAGCATTCACTCCTCTTTTATATCTTGCATCTATAGTATTTTTGCCCTGGTGGATTTCTCTCTCATTTCAAAAAAGTCTGGAATCATGGGTTACTTATTGGTGGAATACTAGGCAATCCGAATTTTTTTTGAATGATATTGAAGAAAAGAGTATTCTAGAAAAATTCAGAGAATTGGAGGAACTCCTCTTCTTAGAGGAAATGATCAAGGAATACTCGGAGACACATCTACAAAACCTTCGTATAGGAATTCACAAAGAAACAATCCAATTAATCAAGATACACAACGAGGGTCGTATTCATACGATTTTGCACTTCTCGACAAATATAATCTGTTTCATTATTCTAAGCGGTTATTCTATTTTGGGTAATAAAGAACTTGTTATTCTTAACTCTTGGGCTCAGGAATTCCTATATAACTTAAGTGACACAATAAAAGCTTTTTCTCTTCTTTTATTAACTGATTTATGTATCGGATTTCATTCGCCCCATGGTTG